GGTCGGTAACGCTGGTGAATTAACAGAAACGGAAAGAGAGGGATTCGAACCCTCGGTAAACAAAAAGCCTACATAGCAGTTCCAATGCTACGCCTTGAACCACTCGGCCATCTTTCCTACATAATCTTATTATTGACCAGAAACCGAGTGAATAGCGAGTTACTCATATTATTTTATTGCAGTACGGGCACAACCGAGGTTCTATAGTAATCCAAAATTCCTTTCAAATTTCATATTTATAAACAACAACTTCTCTTATCATTTATCCCCTTATCATCTATCCCATAGATCTATTACAAATTCATGAATCGTACTATGGATTTTTCTATTTCATTTCAATGGTATAATGATTATTCCATCCCTTTTCCTCCTTGGATCATAACCAAATCCAAATTTCTCGAGTTATAAGAATCCATAGTAAAATAAAGTCCTTGATTATTCAACTTAGATGAAATAGTAATAGTTCTGCTCATTTGTATACTACGAAATTTATATTAAATTCAATCTGATTCAAAAGTCTCCTATCTCTCTTTGTCCGAAAAGAATACAATTTGAGCGGAAGGTACATATCTTTTTAGTTATCATTTTTCTTTTTTTATGTTATTCTGTAATGTACAGTTCCTTTGTTTGTGGGATCATTTTCCCCGAGCCGAGGGGGTAATGAGAAGAATTATAGAATGGATTGCTAATTATGCCTAGATCTCGGATAAATGGAAATTTTATTGATAAGACCTCTTCGATTATAGCCAATATTTTATTACGAATAATTCCGACAACTTCAGGAGAAAAAAAGGCATTTACCTATTATAGAGATGGTGTGATTTGATTCTTTTTTCTTGTTTTTTTTTTTTTTTAGCCCTCATTTCATTCTTACGAGAAAAGACGTGGTTCGGAATAGAAAGAACCCAATTTTTGAAATAAAGCTACGCTTAGTGAAGGTCAAGTTTGGAGATAGAACAATTCCTTCTGTCGTGTATCCTCGATTGATCCAGCCTCAGATACTTTAATTTACTTTAAATATCGATTTGAGTATTGAACAAAAGGTTACACCTATAGGTTCTGTATTGCGGGGCAATCCTACTCCAATAGTACCAATAGGCGGCATAGGGGGAGAAGCACTACACTAGGAATCAACAACACGAAAACTTTGTTATTTTGTTATAAATTGCCCTTTTCCTTATCGGTATCGGGCCTAACAAGAATGGTTGGGACAACAAACATCCATCTCGTTCGTACTTTGGATACCCATATAACCATCAAAGATCGTTGAAGTGACTAATTCCTGGAAATAGTAGGCGTTGAGGACAAAGAAATCGTTGGAGTTACCATTTCTATCTAGCACTAATACAATTGGTGTTAAGAAAAAAAACCTCTTGCGGGAAGGCTGGCTAGAGATTTCTTGTAAAAATACCAGCTCCTGTCAGTTCATAATAAGAATAGGGAATTTTGGATTCCATGTATTATTCCCCTTAGTACTATGCACAGAAGGGAGGAGCCGTATGAGATGAAAATCTCACGTACGGTTCTGGAGCGGAGATTTTTTGAATAAAATGAACGACCGTAACGGATGTCGGCTCAATCCGAAGGAAATTATGCGGAAGCTTTACAGAATTATTATGAAGCTACGCGACCAGAAATTGATCCCTATGATCGAAGTTATATACTCTATAACATAGGCCTTATACACACAAGCAACGGGGAGCATACAAAGGCTTTGGAATATTATTTCCGGGCACTAGAACGAAACCCATTCTTACCACAAGCTTTTAATAATATGGCCGTGATCTGTCATTACGTGCGACTATCTCCACTATAGAAAGAAGGAAAAAAAGATCAAATTGGCTAGTCAATACTAGAAAAAAATAGGCTTTCTACATATGCATCGTCCAAAGCAACGATTTTTATCAGCTGTAGCAAGGAAAGAAACTTCATGATAACAAAAGGAAGAAAATAAGTACGGCCTACATATTATATTCTATGGATAAAGGATCGAATTGATAAAGAAAGCACCGTAAAGATCAATTAACGAGCTTTTGGGGTCGATACAGTTAAGAACTGCTTACTTATGTCACGATATGGGATATAAAGTTAGGAATCAACTTATGTAATAGAGTCGATCCACTAAAGTATTGAGCAGCGGTGTAGCATCAGATCCCAAAGATAGTAAGTTCTTTTTTCTTATGGAAGAAAGTCTTTTTCAAAGATTCTATATAAATTTCATATATGAAACCGAGATAGTTACCTTTCAGAAAATTGGAACGATATAGGGGATATCTATGCTTCATTTTTCTGAAGGTGGGAGAAAAGCTAAAACTAATTAATTATTGATCCAAATTAGAATTTTAAACTTATGTAATTAACTTCTTCTGGTTAACCCAAGAAAAATGGGATAGATTTATCATAAATCTAATTCAGTTAGCATAGGGTAAATGAAAATGAGACTGCAAAAAGAATCAATTGTTGAGCCGTATGAGGTAGGAAACTCTCAAGTACGGTTCTA